ATTTATAGAGATAGGGGACATAACTCACATGGATATAGTAAGTCTCGCTTGGGCTGCTTTAATGGTAGTCTTTACATTTTCCCTTTCACTCGTAGTGTGGGGAAGAAGTGGACTTTAGAAGTACTACTAATTGAGTTGAGGAATCAAACTGTATCAATTGTTTTATAGATCGTTCTGCAACGCGTTTTGAACTATTTAAAATCAAAATATCTGAATTTCCAATTCCATTGGAGTCCAATGGAGTAATGTATGATAGGAATCATACTCTTTCAATCAAAGAACTATTTAAATGATTCCCATGTTTGTATTTCGAAAGGAAAGGGATCCAGATGATTGGAAATTTTTTCCAATCTAATTCTTCTGAAATTTTCTATTTCAATTAAGGGGCTCTTACTATCCTTATAGATTAGATGGATACTGAGGAAGACCAGACCTTTTTTTGATCCCTCTTGACTCTCCAAAGAAGAAGTCGTTTTGTTAAGTGTATACGCACTTTCTATGAGAAATGATATAGACATAGTGGTTGTCTAACGAGAGACTATGCAATAATAAGATCTTGCCTCAGGCGAGTCACATATTGCGCATTTACCGATGGGTTTCTAATTTTAGAAAGGAGATTTTTTCTTTATCGACTTATTTCATATCATGGTTCGGGCGTTAAAAATCGGTGAGGTTTACTCTTCCTTTTCGAAATCCGAAGAAGTGCCCGTGGTCCTCCTGTCAATAGTGAAATCAATTATTTCTTCGGAATACTAAAAAAAACATTACTACGCGATTTTAGTAATCTATATGCCCATATCGTTTTTCAATCATTGATTCTTTCCATAAATACCGATATTCAGATTGGAAATCATAAAAAATCTAGTAATTCGAATCATAATTAGAATCATAAGATAAGAGTTAAGGCGATTATTTCAGATTGATCGGAACAATTAGATGTAGCAAATAAATAGAATTGGGTGCTATGTCAATTCCATACAATATAGGGAATTTATATACACATATATGAAGAGAATATTGTAGATTGATCTATATAAAATGAAGCCTCTATCTTTATTCTAGAGTAGAACTTTATAGACTAAGAGATAGGTAGTATGGTAAGAAAGAAATAGATGAATCTTTCTTTCTTACCATACTATCGAATTCATAAAATACTGCCGATTATAGTCCGCTCATTTCATTTAAGACGCGAAATTGGAATCCTTTTCATTTTACTTCGTCCATTTTTGATAAGAACTCAGAAGGAAAGTTTCATTCAAATGAATTTGAAAAGTGAATTGAATTAATCATTTTGACTGACTGTTTTTACGTAAATGATAAGTAGAAAAGCGGTAGGAACTAGAATGAATAGTGCAGTCGCAATAAATGCAAGAATATTTACTTCCATAATCTCATCGGTTTTTTTACTTCGCAATAACTCGGGATTTAATCCCATAGAGATGATAAATCTTTCGCCTGTAAATTCAATGAATGAATTACCTCTCGACGATCTTGAATCGGATCAATATCATGAATAACAATATCTGAGCTATCAAATCAATTCGTCGTCGAGACTTGAATAGTATAACATAGGAAGTTCTTTTATCCATACCGAATCCAAACTTGGATTCCTGACCCAATCCATCTAAAATTCCTTTATTTATCATTTGTTTCCCTTCTTTTTTCTATAACCTACCTTACGTCTTCCTTGTACAATCATCTGATGAAGTATCATCAGATTGCCCTTCCACTTCGATTAGTCACATAGTTACAAACCCAAACAAACAAGAAAAGCGAAATGGAAAAAAAAGAGTTAAGTTCTAAACTCCTTGTGATTTTTTGGAAGACGAAGAAGTTTGATAAAGATGAGGCCGGTATAAAAGATCTAATATCACTATTTTAGGGTTTGTTATTTCTTCGATGGGACCTTAAAAAAAAATGGAAAAATAGGAAAGAAAAAAAGCCCTTTTGTTTTGGAAATTGAATTCTGCCCCCTGACATCCTTTCATAGAAAGGGAGAAATTCATTGATGTATTTATTGGATCCGTCGGGACTGACGGGGCTCGAACCCGCAGCTTCCGCCTTGACAGGGCGGTGCTCTGACCAATTGAACTACAATCCCAGGGAAATAAGGGATCTAGCAGAAAATTTGATTCTTTTTTTATCTTCGTATTTCGTATGGGGTATTTCGGAAGGACAAGGGGGTTATACCATCTCATGGTAGATTGGCGAATTATTGGGCCGAGCTGGATTTGAACCAGCGTAGGCATATTGCCAACGAATTTACAGTCCGTCCCCATTAACCGCTCGGGCATCGACCCAGGAAGAATCTACTTTAGGCTTATTGGTAATCCATGATCAACTTCCTTTCGTAGTACCCTACCCCCAGGGGAATTCGAATCCCCGCTGCCTCCTTGAAAGAGAGATGTCCTAAACCACTAGACGATGGGGGCCGACTTGCCCAACCGCCCTCATACTATGATCATAGTATGAACAGTTTTTTGAAATTGTCAATATAATA